ATGAAAAAATGACTATATTCAACAAATCATAAAGATATCGGAATACTATATTTTATTTTTGCCATTTGAGCTGGACTAATCGGCTCATCTATAAGTATAATTATTCGACTAGAACTCGGATCCTGTAATTCTCTTATTAATAATGACCAAATTTATAACTCATTAGTTACAAGCCATGCTTTTATTATAATTTTTTTTATAGTTATGCCTTTTATAATTGGTGGATTTGGTAATTTTCTAGTCCCCTTAATACTAGGCTCACCAGATATAGCCTACCCACGTATAAATAATATAAGATTTTGACTACTCCCCCCCTCAATTACCCTCTTATTATTAGGAAGATTCATTAATTCAGGCGTTGGTACAGGATGAACAATTTATCCCCCTTTAGCTTCAAATATCTTCCATAGAGGAGCTTCTATTGACCTTTCTATTTTTTCCCTTCATATTGCAGGAATATCTTCTATTTTAGGAGCTATCAATTTTATTTCCACAATTATTAATATACATCACAAAAATTTTACTATAGATAAAATTCCTCTGTTAGTTTGATCTATCTTAATTACAGCTATCTTACTTCTTCTAGCATTACCAGTTCTTGCAGGAGCTATCACCATGCTTCTTACCGACCGAAATTTAAATACTTCTTTTTTTGACCCCTCAGGAGGAGGAGACCCTATTCTTTACCAACACTTATTTTGATTTTTTGGACACCCAGAAGTTTATATCCTTATTTTACCAGGATTTGGGCTTATTTCTCATATTATTATAAACGAGAGAGGTAAAAAAGAAACCTTTGGATCTTTAGGGATAATTTACGCTATAATCGCTATTGGATTTTTAGGATTTATTGTTTGAGCCCACCATATATTTACTATCGGCCTAGATGTCGACACTCGAGCCTATTTTACCTCAGCTACTATAATTATTGCTATTCCTACAGGAATTAAAATTTTTAGATGAGTTTCTACTCTTCATGGTATAAAAATAAATTATAATCCTACTCTATGATGGGCCATAGGATTCATCTTCCTATTCACTAGAGGAGGTCTCACAGGCATTATATTATCTAACTCCTCCATCGATATTGTTTTACATGATACCTATTATGTTGTAGCACATTTTCATTACGTTCTCTCCATAGGAGCTGTATTTGCTATTATTGCAAGTTTTATCCATTGATTCCCCTTAATTACAGGATTTACTCTCAACAATTTTTACCTTAATATTCAATTTTTCTCTATATTTATCGGAGTTAACATAACTTTCTTCCCACAACATTTTTTAGGATTAAGAGGTATACCACGTCGATATTCTGATTACCCAGATACTTTTTTATCATGAAATATTATTTCTTCAATTGGATCTCTAATCTCTATATTAAGATTAACATTATTAATGTTTATTATTTGAGAAGCTCTTTCTATAAAAAAAAAAATTATTAATATATTTTTCTTAAATGCATCTTTAGAATGACAAAATTCTTACCCCCCCTTAAATCACAGCTATAATGAAATTCCCTCAATCTAAACTTCTTCCCTAAACTTCATTTAATTTAATATGGCAGATTAGTGCAATGAATTTAAATTTCATATATAAAGTTTACCCCTTTTATTAAAAATTAATACTTGATTAATTTCTCTCCAAGATTCTAATTCCCCTACTTATGACATAATAATCTTTTTCCATGATTTTACAATAATTATTTTAATTTTCATTACTATACTAATTTTTTTTATTATATCCTTAATAATTAACAATAAAATAATTAATCGATTTCTTCTTCAAGGTCACGCAATTGAACTAATTTGAACAATTATCCCCATATTTATCCTAATCTTTATTGCAATTCCATCATTAAAAATTTTATACTTAACAGATGAAATTCATAATAATAAAATCTCAATCAAAACTATCGGCCACCAATGATATTGAACTTATGAATACTCAGACTTTTCAAATATTGAATTTGATTCTTTTATAATTCCTACTAATCAATTAAAAACTAACGAATTCCGTCTTCTAGATGTTGATAATCGATGCACTCTCCCATTTAATTTTCCAATTCGTATCCTAACTACTTCAATAGACGTTATTCATGCTTGAACAGTCCCAGCTCTTGGAATTAAAATAGACTCTACTCCTGGTCGATTAAATCAAACAATATTAATTATAAATCGACCAGGAATATTTTTTGGACAATGTTCAGAAATTTGTGGAACTAATCATAGATTTATACCCATTGTTATTGAATCAACAAATTTTTTTAACTTTAAAAATTGATTAATATTTATTAATAACTAATCAATTACTTTATCATTAAATGACTGAAAAAGTATTGATTTTTTAAATCAAATAATAATAGTTATTCGCCCTATTTTTAATGAATCAAAGAATTAGTTAAAATAACATTAAATTGTCAATTTAAAATTATTATGTAAATAATATTCTTTCATTCCTCAAATAATACCAATATTATGAATAATAATACTTATATTTACAATTAGAATTTTACTAATTATTATTATTTTTACTCATTTTTTAAATATACCAATAATTTTTTTAAATCACCCACCCAATAAAATTACCAAATTTACCTACTGAAATTGATTATGATAATAAACATTTTCTCAATTTTTGACCCCTCAACCTCAATAATATTTTCTTTTAATTGACTCAGAATAATCATTATTATTTTTCTTTTTCCTTTCCAATTCTGATTAATCCCCTCACGCTTCACAATTATATGAATTTCTATAATTAATTATATATTTAATGAATTTAAAATTCTTATTAAATATTCTTTTTCTAATCTTCTTACTTTCATCAGACTCATATTCCTAATCTTTTTTAACAATTTTTTGGGATTATTTCCTTATATCTTTACTTCTTCAAGACATATGAGATTCTGTCTATCCTTATCCTTATCACTATGATTTGGAATAATAATTTATAGAATTATTAATTATTTAAATAATCTTCTAACCCATCTAACCCCTCAAGGTACCCCCGCTTTACTTATACCTTTTATAGTTATTATTGAATCAATTAGATTAATTATTCGACCAATCACCCTCTCAATTCGCCTAACTGCTAACATAATTGCCGGCCATTTACTTTTATCACTCTTAGGATCTTCAGGACAATTAATCTCTAATATTATTATAATAAATATTTTATTATTTTCTCAAATTTTATTATTCATCTTAGAAATTTCAGTTTCAATGATTCAAGCATATGTATTTTCTATCTTATCAACCTTATATAGTAGAGATTCTTAATCTATGCATAAACATAATCACCCATTTCACTTAGTAACTATAAGCCCATGACCAATTATTATTTCATTTAGAATTTTTAATAATTTAATTAGAACAGTTAGATGATTTCATAATATAAACTATACCCTACTTCTTACTATTCCCTGTACTCTAATGTGTATATACCAATGATGACGAGACGTTACTCGTGAAGCAACCTTTCAAGGAATCCATACATCTAATGTTTATAATGGCATACGATTAGGAATAATTTTATTCATCATTTCAGAAATCTTATTTTTTTTTTCTTTTTTTTGAGCATACTTTCATTCATCATTAGCACCCTCTTTAGAAATTGGCCAATTATGACCCCCTTTAGGAATTAAATCTTTTAATCCATTTGATATCCCTTTAATGAATACAATTATCTTAATCTCTTCAGGACTAACTGTTACATGATCCCATCACGCTATAATTAATAACAATTTAAAAGAAAGTCTAAAAAGTTTACTCTTAACCATCTTCCTAGGAATATATTTTACCTCATTACAACTAATTGAATATATTGAAGCACCTTTTACAATCGCCGATTCTATTTATGGATCTACCTTTTTTATCGCCACAGGATTTCATGGCCTCCATGTAATTATCGGAACATTATTTTTATTCTTTTGTTATATCCGAATACTATCCCTTCATTTTTCTTCAAATCATCACTTTGGATTTGAAGCAGCGGCTTGATATTGACATTTTGTCGACGTAGTATGACTATTTCTTTATATTTCTATTTACTGATGAGGATTTTAATTTAATTATTATTTATATAGTATAATGCAATTACATTTAATTTCCAATTAAAATATTTAATTTAATCTTTAATATAAATAATCAATATAATTATTTTCATTATATTAATTATTTTATTTCTTTCCTTTTTTCTTATGTTATTAAATATCTTTATTTCAAAAAAATCCTTTAAAGATCAAGAAAAATCATCTCCATTTGAATGCGGATTTGATCCTATTTCTTCTAATCATTTACCATTTAGGATTCAATTTTTTTTAATTAGTCTTATTTTTCTAATCTTTGATATTGAATTAACCTTAGTAATTCCACTAATTATTCTATCTTCCCTAAAATTTAATTTAATAATAGTTATCTACAGAATTATATTTTTTTTTTCATTAATCTTTAGTCTCTACTTAGAATATAATGAAAATTCAATTGATTGAAACTTATAACTTTATAAGGATATTAGTTAATTTCATAACATTTAATTTGCAATTAAAAATTATATATTCAATTACTTATGTTATATATATCTTATTATTTAACTTCTTTTTCTTAAAGTAATATCTACATTTAATTTCGACTTAAAATCTTGTTTTATCAATAAACTAAGAAAATTTAATTAAAACCAAAATAGAGGTAAATTATTGTTAATAATTTTAGTGAATTATATATTCTAATTAATTAAAGAAATAAATTAAATGAACTTCTAATTCATTATATTATGATTTCCATCATATTATTTCTTGAATACTTATTTAAAAATTTAATTTAATTTTCTTAATATCTTCAATATTATACTTTATAATATAAGCTATTTAAATCAATCTTTAAATTAAAAATAAATTTTTTATTTATAAATATAGTTTATAATAAAACATTATATTTTCATTATAAAAATAATATTTAATTATTTATTTATCCCCCCATATTATTTTATATTTTAAATTAAAATATTAAATAAACTATTAATACTAGATAAATAAAAATAAACACATTTATATAAACTTTAAATATCAAATTTTTATTGATATATTTAATTATATAAAATAATAAATCTTTTCCCTTAAATTCAATTCAAGTTTTATCAATTTTATAAACTTCTAATCCCATAATATTAACTGGCTTATAAATTCACACATATAAATAACCTATAAATCATATTGAACTTAAATAATAACTTAAATATAAATTATTATATATAAATTTTATCCTAATTACTACTATTCCCCCCAAGCCTCTCAAACATAATAATAAAGTTAATATTTTAATTTCAAATCTTAAAAAAATTAAATAATAATCAAAAAAAAATAATCAATTTAATAAAGACCCCCTAATAATTCTTAAAAATCTTAAAATTATTATAGAAATATTTATTAATTTATTTTCATCCAATTTTATATATCTATAAAATTTTATATTTCTAAAAAATATGTAATAAAATAACCGAATAGAATAAGAAACAGTAAATATCAAAGAAATTAAAATAAATACTATAATATAACTATTCAATTTAATTCTATAAACTAATTCTATAATAAAATCTTTTGAATAAAATCCCGCCATAAAAGGAAACCCACATAAAGCTAAATTTGCAATAAAAAAACATATTATCACAAAAGGAATTATTTCTTTTAAATTTCCTAATAAACGAATATCTTGATTATTTATCATCAAATGAATAATAATTCCAGCACATATAAATAATATTGACTTAAAAATAGCATGAACTAATAAATGATAATAGGCAATTATTTCTAACCCCAAACTTAAAATTATTATTATAAGCCCTAATTGACTTAAAGTTGATAAAGCAATAATTTTTTTTAAATCCATCTCTAAATTAGCTATTAACCCCGATATAAATATAGTAAATACTGATAAAAAAAATAATGTTATATTTAACTCTCTATCTATTAATAAATTATTAAATCGAATTATTAAATAAACTCCTGCTGTAACTAATGTAGAAGAATGGACTAAAGCTGATACAGGCGTAGGAGCCGCCATAGCCAATGGCAACCAAACAGAAAACGGAATCTGGGCACTTTTAGTCACAGCCGCAATTAATAATATCAATCTAACTAATTTATTTTCACATCTATATAATAGTAGGTTCCATCTTCCCCTAACTATTAATAAACTAATTGCTATCAATAATCCCACATCTCCAATACGATTGCATAATACAGTTACTATACCAGAATTATATGATCTATAATTTTGATAAAAAATAATTAAACAATAAGAAACCAAACCTAACCCATCCCAACCAAATATAATTCTTACAAGATTAGGCCTAATAATTATCAATACTATAGATAATACAAATAATATAATTAAAAAAATAAATCGTTTAATAAATTTATCCCCTATTATATAAACATACCTATACAAAGTAATTATTGAAGAAATTATTATAATTAGACTAATAAATAATAATGAAATTCAATCAACTAATAATATTACTTTAATATCTACTGAATTTAATCTTATTATCAACCACTCTAGAATAATTCTATAATCTAATATATATATTATTATACTTAAAATAAACATAATCATAAATATTAATAACATAAAATAAAAATAAATAAAAATATTAATTATAATCTAAGGTACTTTTAATTGTTAATCTACTTACATTTCTAACTCCACAAATTAGTGTTTTAAATTAAACTACTTAAATCTATATAAACATAACTAAATTTAATAAAAATATTATCAAGGGAAAAAAATGCATAATTAATACTAAAAATTCTTTAATTACCCCCCTATTATAAACTTCATTTCTCACACTTACCCCCCCGTGCTGAACATAAGAAAATAAATATAGTGAATAAGCTCTCCTAAAAAAACAAATTAACATTAAATAGATTATTATAAAATTATCTCAATTTATAATCATTATTAAAATTAAAATCTCCCTTATAAAATTCAAAGAAAATGGAAAGGAAAAATTAGCAGAACATAATAAAAATCATCATAATATAAAAATAGATAATTTTCTAATTAATCCTTTATTTAAAATTAATAAACGTCTCCTAGAACGTCTATAATATAAATTTACCATATAAAATAACCCCGATGAACATAATCCATGTGAAATTATTATAATATACCTTCTTAAAAATCCAATACTAAATAATGTTATCATCCTACATAATATTAAATTCATATGCACAACTGAAGAATAAGCTACTAATCTTTTTATATCAACTTGAATTAAACATCCTATCCCCACTAACAAACTACCAATTATTCCAACTCTAAAAATAAAGTAATTATATTTTAATCTTCTCTTAACAAAAATCTCCAATATACGAATTAATCCATACCTCCCTATTTTTAATAAAACTCCAGCTAAAATTATTGACCCATATACTGGAGCTTCCACATGCGCCTTAGGCAATCAAATATGAACAATATATATAGGCATTTTAATATAAAAAGCTATATAAATAATTAAATAACCTCAAAAATTAAATTCATACATTCTTATTACTATAATTATTAACCTAAATTTTAAAGTTAACCCACATAAATACATTTTTAAAATATACACTAATAATGGAAAAGAAATTAATAATATATAAATCAATAAGTAATAAGCAGCATTTACCCGCTCTAAATTCGATCCTCAATAAATAATTAAAAAAAAAGTAGGAATTAATCTAATTTCAAATATTAAATAAAATAAAATTAAATCTATTGATAAAAAAAATATTACTAAAGAAAATAACAACATTAAAAACACTAATATTTTTATAATTTTTAAATCCTCTATACATATTATTATCAATCTTAAAATTCATAAACTTAAAATAATTAATCAAATTGAATAATAATGACATCTAAATATTAAAGAAATTCTTCTCCACTTAATATCTTTATACATATATATAAAGATAATTATAAATCTTATCAAATAACATAAATTATAATAAAATATCAATATTCAATTTTTTATTACTATAAAATTAATAAATATTACTATTAATATAAATTTTATCATAATTAAAATTTTCTAATATTAAACATATAATATAACTCTCTTCCATAATAACGCACAATTATTACTAACAATCTTAACCCCAATACCCTTTCACAAACACTAAATACCAAATAATAAATTATATAAAAATCTAACCTCATTATTCCATAAATCAAAAATATTATAAATGAAATATTTAAAACTAATAACTCTATTAATAATAATAAAATCAATATATATTTATATATAAAAATTAATATTATAAAACCTACAAAAAAAATCATTATATAAACTATAATATCATAAAAAATTTTTTTAATAAACTTAATTATTCAAACTCAAAAAAATAATCAAAATTATACCACTAATCTCCAAAATTAATGTTCTTATTAAACTATTTTTTGTTTTTATATCCTTATAAAATATTTACTTATTTTAGTTTTATAGTTTAATAAAAATATTAATTTTGTAAATTAAAGATAATTTATTTCACTAATTTAAAACTATTTCATTATTATTAAATAACCTTTATTTTATGATTAAATTTACCTTTATCCAATTTTTTATAATAACTATCATTCTATTAATTCTATATATCTTAATAATTAATTATCTCCACCCCATTATTATCCTCATTTTAATTATAGTTTATAGAAGAATTATTTGTTTCATAATATCACTCTGATCATACAATTTTATATATTCAATCATATTATTTCTTATCATAATTAGAGGAATATTAATTATATTTTTATATTTTTCTAGACTAATCTCTAACGACCAGACTAAATTTATAGTTAATCTACCCATAATTTTTAGATTTTTTTTTAATATTATTACTCTATTTTATATAATAAAATATTATTTTAAATATCCTATTTATAATAATAATGAAACACTCATATCTTTCTTAACAAATAACAATATATTCAATAATATTATTCATATTTTTTCTTACCCACACAGAAATATCACAATAATTTGTATCTTATACTTACTTCTAACACTTTTTGCTATCATTAAAATTTGTTCAATCAAATCATCAACTCTTCGAAAATTAAATTAATTTTATGAATCAAATTTCAAATATTATTAAATCAACATTATTAAAACTACCAACTCCAATTAACATTTCATACTGATGAAATTTCGGATCTTTATTAGGATTATTCCTAAGAATTCAAATTATCAGAGGATTTTTTTTATCAATACATTATTGCCCAAACATTTATTATGCTTTTTATAGAATTATCCATATTATACAAAATATCTCCAATGGATGATTAATTCATAATATTCATATTAATGGCGCTACTTTTTTTTTTATTTGTATTTATATTCATATAGGACGAGGAATATACTATAAATCTTTTATCTTAACTCACACTTGAATAATTGGTACAACTATCTTTTTAATTTCTATAGCTACCGCTTTCCTAGGATATGTTCTACCATGGGGACAAATATCATTCTGAGGAGCAACAGTAATTACCAACCTTGTTTCTACAATTCCATATATTGGAAATATAATAGTTATATGAATTTGAGGTGGATTTTCAATTAATAATGCCACTTTAAATCGATTTTTTTCTCTTCACTTTATTCTCCCATTCATTATTTTATTATTAGTAATCATTCATCTATACTTTCTCCACACCACAGGATCAACTAATCCTCTAGGAACAAATAGAAATCTTTATAAAATTTCTTTCCATTCATATTTCTCCTATAAAGATCTATTAGGATTTATTATTTTAACTTTTTTATTAACAATTATCATTTTACAATATCCTTACATTTTTAGAGACCCTGATAATTTTACCCCAGCTAACCCAATAATTACCCCTATTCATATCCAACCAGAATGATATTTTCTATTCGCTTACGCAATTTTACGATCTATCCCCAATAAACTTGGTGGAGTAATTGCTCTTCTTATATCTATTATCATTCTTTATACTCTCCCACTAATACATTCACTTATAAATACTTTATCATTTTACCCACCAACCCAAATTCTTTATTTTATTTTTATTAATAATTTCATTCTTCTAACATGAGCAGGAGCTCAACCTATCGAATCACCATATATATATATCAGACAATCTTTATCTATCATGTATTTTATATATTTTATCTTATTTACTCCAACTAATACTTTTTGAGACACCATATTAAAATAAATTAATGATCTTGTAAAAGATTATGTTTTGAAAACATACTAAAGAAATCTTAAATTTTCTATTAATTTTTTCATAAATTAAAATAAAATTATAAATATAAATTTAAAACCTAAAATAAATAGCCTATACCTCAAAATAAAAGGTAACATAATCTTTCAACACAGATATATTAATTCATCATATCGTATACGAGGTAAAATCCCACGTATAAAAATAATCAATAATATTATCATATTTAATGTAATAAATAAAATTCCGTATCTCTCTACCCCAATAAATATTAATACTAATAAATACCTAAAAAAAATAATTATTCCATATTCAGCCATAAAAATTAACGCAAACCCCCCCCCAAAATATTCTACATTGAATCCAGAAACTAATTCAGATTCACCTTCAATAAAATCTATGGGCCTTCGATTTAACTCTGCTAAAATACTAATAAAAAACACAATAAATAATGGCAATAATATAATTATATATCACATAAAAATTTGTCATTTTATAAACCCCCCAAGTCTATAAGTCTCCCTTAAAATTATTAATACTAAAATAATTAAAATAAATCTCACCTCATAAGAGATAGTTTGCGCCAATGCTCGAATAGCCCCCATCATTGAATAAACTGAATTAGACGCTCATCCTATTAATATAAATATATAACTTATTATAGTAAGAACGATAATTACTAACAATAAAGAATAATTTATAAAATAAATATTAGTAATTACCGGAACTAATAATCAATTACATATTATCATAAAAAATAATAAAATAGGACAAATATAAAACAACATATATCTAGATTTATTAATAATAAAAAATTCCTTATTAAACAATTTAATTGCATCTCTAAAAGGCTGTAAAATACCCATATATCCCACCTTATTTGGCCCCTTACGTAATTGAATATATCCTAAAATTTTCCGCTCTAATAATGTCAAAAAAGCCACTCCAATCAATACTACTAATAAAATTATTAAAAATCTTACTATATTTAATATACCATAAATTAAATAATTATAAATTATTACTTATATAAATATTTTATATTTTATATTAAATTCTAAATTTAATGCACTAATCTGCCAAAGTAATATTCTTATATTTTTAATAAAATTAAAAATTAAAGTCCTTTCGTACAAATAATTTTAATATAAATATAGATAGAAACCGATCTGGCTCACGCCGATCTAAACTCAAATCATGTAAGATTTTAAAAGTCGAACAGACTTAAATATTAAACTCCTTCATTTAATTTTTATCTTAATTCAACATCGAGGTCACAATCATCTCTATTAATAAGATCTCTCTAAAGATATTATGCTGTTATCCCTAAGGTAATTAATTCTAATTAAATCTAAAAACCATTCTTTACATACTCATAAATTAATGATTATACCTACCACTATTAAAGTTTTATTAATTTAACAATCCTCCCAATAAAATATAAATTCAATAAAATTTTTTACTAACTATCTTAACAAATTTATATAAAATTCTATAGGGTCTTCTCGTCCCATATTCCTATTTAAGTATTCTTACTTAATTACTAAATTTAATAAATTTAATTTAAAACAGTATAAATTTCATCACTTCATTCATTCCAGTTTCCATTTAAAAAACTATTTATTATGCTACCTTTGTACAGTTAAAATACTGCAGCCATTTAAATCTATCTTCAGTGGGCAGAAATAATTTTAAATTATATTCAAAAAACCATGTTTTTATTAAACAGGTGAATTTATTTTTTTTGCCTAATTATTAAAATTAATTTTTATCTTAAATTTAATTTAAAATTTTATTATTTTACTAATATTATCATTATCATTTCATTTTTATTATTTTAATAAATATTTTTTTAAACTATTAAATTTTTATTTAATAAATCAATATTTAAATTTATTAATTTTATTATTTTATAAATTATTAAATTTTTATCAAAAAATTCAAATATTATGAATATTTTTACAAATTTTTAATTTAAATAATTTTAAAAAAAACTATAGTTTATCCCATAATTTTTAAATTTAATCTTCTAATATTTCCATCTCCACTTAAATAATATTAACAACCAAATCAAATTTAATTTTATCAAAAAAAACTAGATATCATTAAAATTGACTAAAATATATTCACTAATAAAATATTCATAATAATTATTTTACATTAACTATAATATTCTATTCGCTCTTATAATTTCGAGAAATTTTTGATTCAAAAATTTTATATTAATAATCCCTGATACAAAAGGTACAATAAATTAAATCTACTTTATTATATTTAATTCACTTCTTTTACAATACTTAATTCTATAATATTATTAAATTAATTAAATTTTTTTAATTAAACTTCTATCTTTTTTATAATTTTATTTACACTAAATATTTTTCCATATTTAAAAATTATTTAAAAAATTAACTTTAAAATAAATTTTAATTCTCATTTAATATAAAACTAATATTTTTAAAATTTTATCCCAACCAAATACACATTCCTGTACATTTACTTTGTTACGACTTCTTTCAACTATTTATTCATGAAAATGACGGGCAATTTGTACATATTTTAATTATTATTTCAATCTAAAAATTTATTCAAATTTACTTTTAAATCCTCTTTCATTATTTTATTAAAAAAATAATTTCAATATTAAATTAAACTGTAACTCATCTTTCATACCTAATAACTCTACATTTTGATTTGAATTCAAATCAAATTAAATATTTTAATTATTAAATTTTCGTAAAATAATTTTTATACAACAATACATAAAATTTTATTAGGACACTCCAATCGTGGACTATCATTTAATTAACAAATTCCTCTAACTATTTAAAATACCGCCAAATTTTTTAAATTTAATGATTTACATTTAATTTCTCATTAATCATTTTTTTATCTATTAATAATAGGGTATCTAATCCTAGTTTCTTCTCAATTTTACAAATTTATTATTATATAATTTTAATTATATCATTATTTTAAATATTTCACCATATAAAATTTATATTATATTAAAATTTTTCTTAAATTTATTATTTAATTATTAATTATATTAAAATTTATTTACAATATTAGTATAACCGCAATTGCTGGCACTAATTTTATTATTATTTCTATAAATTACTATATATTATCTTATTAATTTTAATTATTATAAATATTATTTAAATTATTTATTAATTATTTAAATTAAAATAAATTATTTTTAATAAACTTTATTAATATTATTAATTATAAAATAAATATTTAAATATAAATTAAATTTTTTTTATAAAATTTATTTTTATTTATTTTTATTTATTTTTATTTATTTTTATTTATTTTTATTTATTTTTATTTATTTTTATTTATTTTTATTATATTATAATATTTTAATAATACTTTAAAATATTTTATTATCAATATGAATTTTTATTATATTATAATATTTTAATAATACTTTAAAATATTTTATTATCAATATGAATTTTTATTATATTATAATATTTTAATAATACTTTAAAATATTTTATTATCAATATGAATTTTTATTATATTATAATATTTTAATAATACTTTAAAATATTTTATTATCAATATGAATTTTTATTATATTATAATATTTTAATAATACTTTAAAATATTTTATTATCAATATGAATTTTTATTATATTATAATATTTTAATAATACTTTAAAATATTTTATTATCAATATAAATTTTTATTATATTATAATATTTTAATAATACTTTAAAATATTTTATTATCAATATAAATTTTTATATTATTAATTATTATTTTAATAAATCTTTATTTTAATGGATTATTTTTTTTTTTTTCAAAAATTTCTTTAAAATTTTAATTTAATTTATTTTATTTTAAAATAATGATTTAAATTTTTTTATCTTTAATTTATCAATAAATTTATTTTTTTTTTTAAAAATACCTATATTTTACATATTTTTTTTTTATTGATTCTAATTATTTTTCATTATATTTTATTTCTTAATTTTTATAAAATTTAAACTTACTATTTATTTATTCCCCTCAAACCATTTTAAATTTTTTATATTTCATAAAATCTATTCAATGTAAATGAATTATTTTTAATTTAAACTAAAATTTTTTACATTCATTATTATTTATAATAAATTTAATAAATAAGTAAGCTAATTCTCAAGCTTTTAGGTTCATACCCTAACCATAGAAAATTTTTCTCTTATTTATTGCTTTAATAAAATAATGATATGCCTGAATAAAGGATTATTTTGATAGAATAAATTATGTATATTTTCTTATACTTTCATTAATTTTAAAACTTTTTTATATTTTTGAATAAATTATTAATGTTATATTTAATAGAATTAAACTATTTCTTTAAACTTCAAAAATTTATATGCTTCTTACATTAAAACATAATAAAAATTAAATATTTAAATTTTAATTTTTTAAATTATCCAAATAACTATTTTATTATAATATTTTTAAATTACTTTATTTTACCAAACATTATAATTTTTTCTTTACTAAGATTATTTTTTACAGATTTTATTTTAATTTGATTAATTTTAGAAATTAATAATTTTTTATTTATTTGTGCATTAAATTTATCAATAAATAATAAAAAAATAATTTTCTTCTATTTCATAATTCAAATTTTATCTTCATTTATTATCATATTTTCAATTATTTTTAATACTATCATTTCTAAAAATAATTTTATTATTTTTATTTTTATCCTAACTTTAATAATAAAACTAAGTATCCCCCCATTACATCTTTGACTACCCCTAATTGCTAAATTTCTCCCTTGAAATATACTTTTAATTTTATTAACACTACAAAAAATTATTCCATTTTATTTATTATCCTTAGTTAATCTCCCTACACTTATTTTATATTTACTAATTATTTTATGCTCTATCATCCCCCCTTATACTATACTAAATATAACTAACTTTAAAATATTAATATCCTATTCTTCTATTAATCAAACTGGATGAATAATTTTATTAATTTATATAAAAAATATTATTTGATTTAAATACTTTTTATTTTATTCAACTATTACTTTTAGTTTATTTTTTCTTATATTATTTTCTAAAATAACTATGTCATTTAATTATTTAAAATTAAATTTTAAATTTAATCTTTTATTTATTATGTTTATATTTAATATTTCAGGTCTACCACCTTTTTCATTCTTTTTTATAAAATGATTTAGAATATTTATTTTTCTTAAATCATCAAATATATTAATTATTTTATTAATAATAATAATTAGTTCACTAATGATACTCTACATTTATTTAAATATAATAATTAATTTATTTTTTATTAATAAATTTAAATCCAAATTAATTATTTTAAATCCATCTATTTCAAATCAACTTACATTAATTTTTTTTATTGCTATATTTTTTTCTTCTATAATTTTAATCATATAATAAATAAAGATTTTAAGTTATATTTCCTAAACTCTAAACCTTCAAAGTTTAATAAATAATTTTTTATAAATCTTACTCACTCATCCTTACCATATACCATTTATTTTATACACTAACTTAAAATAAATATTTTTAAATTTGCAACTTAATGTTTTTATTAAACTATAATGTAATTTAATTAGTATTAGAAATTTAACTTCTTAAATAAATTTACAATTTATTACTTTAATCAGACATAATACTTTAAATT